ATCTAATATGAATGATTCACTATTCACTCGATTTTCGGTTTTTTGATCATAATCATTATGTAGGAGAGATGGCCGAGTGGTTGAAGGCGTAGCATTGGAACTGCTATGTAGGCTTTTGCTTACCGAGGGTTCGAATCCCTCTCTCTCCTTACCTTCACCTAATTTACCGATCTTACTAATCACAATAGATCAAATAGCAATGGATACGACTATTCCAACAGTTAGACCTTTCTTTGATATGGATTCTCTATTCCTAATGGCTGTGGTACGGAAAAGACTGTTAAAGAAAAGAGTAGACAAGGAATGAAAATATCCCTCTCGGTCTATGACACCTAAACGAAAGAAAAATACGGATCAAACCCTTATTTATCTTAACCTTAGGTTAATTTAATTCGCCGAAAGGGAGCAAAATGGGGTCGAACCCTTATTCTTATTAGTTTTTTTTTATTTTTGTTAGGTTTAAGTCTGACGAGAATAATATTCTACAACTAACAATTCATTTATTTTCAAACCGACCCACTTACTATCTATTATTTGATTGACTAATCCTTTATATTGGAATGCTTGAAGAGTCAAATGGTTTGGCAATTCCTCATTAGGGGATGAATCGAGAGAATTTTGAATTAGAGTTTTAGATTTTTGTTCATCCCTCGCCGCAATAGTATCTCGGGGTTTGCAGCGATAACTTGGTATATCTACTATACGACCATTGACTAAAATATGTCTATGGTTAACTAATTGGCGAGCTCCCGGAATAGTCGGAGCCATACCCAACCGAAAAAGGATGTTATCCAGGCGCATTTCAAGCAATTGTAGTAAAACCTGACCTGTTGACCCCTTTGCCTTTCCGGCGATACGAACGTATTTAAGTAATTGTCGTTCTGTAAGACCATAATGAAAACGCAATTTTTGTTTTTCTTCTAGGCGAATACGATATTGGGATTTTTTCCCGGAACGCGATTGGTTTCTAAGATCACTTCCAGCTCTGGGCCTTTTATTAGTTAGCCCTGGTAAAGCCCCCAGGCGACGTATTTTTTTGAAACGAGGACCTCGGTAACGCGACATAAAGACTCCTTCTTCTTATTTATATTTAATTATTATTATTAATTCTTATTGATGAAATTTCATTCTACAGAATAAATCTAAACTAAAAATGAACTAAATTCTAAATAAAGACAAATTTACTGAAGTATTATTCTATTAAAGATGAGTTGGATAAATATCCAGATCTTTATATTCTATATATAGAAAAAGAAAAGGATTCTTTTTATTAGATAATTGGAAATTCCTATAACATAAAAAAGAATTGGCTTTTGCGAAAAGAGGAAGACACTTTTTTTTTCAATATTCTGTGATTTCAAAGATGCATTATCAATCATGTAAAACATCGAATAAAATAAATAGAGAAAAGCCGACTATCGGAATCGAACCGATGACCATCGCATTACAAATGCGATGCTCTAACCTCTGAGCTAAGCAGGCTCACATAGCATAAATTCGACATACATAAGAATTCACTCTCAGAATTTTGCTATTAACTATTTAAATTCTTGGCTATTCATATTCGCTATTATGATTATGAATATATTAATTAATAATTTAAAGATTAAAGACTAGAATATAGAATTTCAAATAACTGTTAAATATTATATATATAATAGAACATAACAATTAATGTAGCGATATATAATAAAAAAATTTTTATCACAATTAAATTTATAAAAAAAAAAAAAGAATCGACCGTTCAAGTATTCGAAATTTTTTGGGGAAAGGAGTGGAAGAGAGACAGATGTTTAGGGTATGTATCCACCTATATTGAATTGCGGATACAGAAATGATAAAATAGTTTTTGATTGGACCGAATAGGAGCCTCCTATAGATATAGAATATGAAAGAAGATAGACAAGAAATCAAAGACAAAGAGGAGAAAACACTTTTTCGAGACAGGAATCGCCATCTATCTAATGAATTCAACTGTTCCGCTATAAATGAAAGAAAAAATATAAATAAAAGAAAAAAGGGAACGAGATCACAATGAGATTTTCATCTCAAAAAGGGGGATATGGCGAAATCGGTAGACGCTACGGACTTAATTGGATTGAGCCTTGGTATGGAAACTTACTAAGTGATAACTTTCAAATTCAGAGAAACCCTGGAATTAATAAAAATGGGTAATCCTGAGCCAAATCACGTTTTCCGAAAACAAACAAAGGTTCAGAAAGCGAAAATAAAAAAGGATAGGTGCAGAGACTCGATGGAAGTTGTTCTAACGAATGGAGTTGATTGTCTTACATTGGTAGAGGAATCCTTCTAACTTCAGAAAAGATGAAGGATAAACCTGTATACATAATACAGAAGAATTGGTATGAATCGATTCCATATTGAAGAAAGAATCGAATATCCATTGATCAAACCATTCACTCCATAATCTGATAGATCTTTTAAAGAACTGATTAATCGGACGAGAATAAAGATAGAGTCCCGTTCTACATGTCAATAC